AATGGGGTGCCTGATTAAAGGATTACCTTGATAGGGTAAATTAAGTAAATTAAATTACCCCCATTAATTTACATAAGATAGAATTAAACTATCTCCCTTAGTATCAAAAACTAATGTGCATCATACACCTTAATGTAATAAAAAGGTAAGCTAATTAAGCTAATGGGTTCATACCCCATTTATAGAGGCATCAACCCTCTCCTTTTTAATGAACAACAACTCTATAAAACTTCTCTTCCTATCAACATTAATGGTAGGAACGATCCTGTCCATCTCATCAAATTCCTGATTTGGAGTTTGAATAGGACTAGAGATCAACTTACTCTCGTTTATTCCCATATTAGCAAATAATAAAAACATAATAATAAATGAATCAGCAATTAAGTATTTCATTATTCAAGCAATAGCATCTACAATACTTCTATTTTCAATTTTGCTGATTCAAATGAAGTACCCAATAAGATGGGAAGAAGAAACAATCCCATCAATAATGATTAGATCAAGTCTATTGCTTAAAATTGGAGCAGCTCCATTTCACTTTTGGTTTCCAGAAGTAATAGGAACGTCAAGATGAATTAATTGTCTAATCCTAATAACATGACAAAAAATTGCTCCAATAATAGTTCTATCATACTGCTTACAAATAAGAGCATTTCTATTTACAATTAATATCTTAAGAATTGTTATTGGAGCAATAGGAGGATTAAATCAAACGTCACTACGACAAATCCTAGCTTACTCATCCATTAGACATCTAGGATGAATAATTAGATCTTTAATTGTTAGAGAAAACGTATGAGAACTTTATTTTATTATCTACTCTCTACTTAGAGCAATTATAGTCCTTATATTCAAGAACATAAATCTATTCTCATTAAACCAAATCTATTCAGCAAGAAACATAAAAACAGAAATTAAATTTATAATATTCCTATCACTATTATCATTAGGGGGATTACCACCATTCTTAGGATTTTTACCTAAATGAATTGTTATTCAATTACTCATTGAAAACAATATAACAGCAATTATGTCAATCATGGTGGTATTAACTACAATCACACTATATTACTACATACGAATTAGATTCGCAGCATTAGTAATATCATACACAGAAAATTCATGATCCATTAGAATTAAAAATAATAAAACAACAATAATTCTACCATTTTTAGTAATAATTTCAACGATAGGACTAATCTGTACATCAACACTAATTTCGCTATTTTAAGGACTTAAGTTAAAAAAACTAATAACCTTCAAAGTTATAATTAAAAGAATAACCTTTTAGGCCTTAGTAAAACTTACACCTTTAGAATTGCAGTCTAAAATCATAATTGAATATAAAGCCAATAAACTGATAAGAGAGAACATTCCCATAAATAGATTTACAGTCTACCGCCTATAACTTCAGCCACCTTACCGCAAAAATGATTATTCTCAACAAACCATAAGGATATTGGTACTTTATACTTTATATTCGGGGCATGAGCTGGAATAGTAGGAACATCAATAAGCATAATTATTCGTGCAGAACTTGGACAACCAGGATCCCTAATTGGAGACGATCAAATCTATAATGTAATTATTACAGCTCACGCATTCGTCATAATTTTCTTCATAGTTATACCTATTATAATTGGTGGATTTGGTAATTGACTGGTTCCGCTAATAATCGGGGCACCAGACATAGCTTTCCCTCGAATAAATAATATAAGATTCTGACTTTTACCACCATCATTAACCCTACTACTTGCGTCCTCTATAGTAGATAGCGGTGCTGGTACAGGTTGGACAGTTTACCCTCCACTAGCTGGAGCTATTGCCCACGGGGGTGCTTCAGTAGATTTAGCTATTTTCTCTCTACACTTAGCAGGTGTTTCATCAATTCTTGGGGCAGTAAACTTTATTACAACAGCAATTAATATACGGTCAGAAAGAATAACATTAGATCAAACACCATTATTCGTTTGATCAGTAGCAATTACAGCTTTACTGTTACTTCTTTCATTACCAGTACTAGCCGGAGCTATTACTATATTATTAACTGATCGAAACTTAAATACGTCATTCTTTGATCCGGCAGGAGGGGGAGACCCAATCCTTTATCAACATTTATTTTGATTCTTTGGTCACCCAGAAGTTTACATTTTAATTCTTCCAGGATTTGGAATTATTTCCCATATTGTTTGTCAAGAAAGTGGAAAAATTGAATCATTTGGAACCTTAGGAATAATTTATGCAATACTATCAATTGGATTAATAGGATTTATCGTATGAGCTCACCATATATTTACAGTTGGAATAGACGTAGATACACGAGCATACTTTACATCAGCAACAATAATTATTGCAGTACCAACAGGAATTAAGGTATTTAGATGACTAGCAACACTATATGGAACAAAATTCAAATTTAATCCACCTCTATTATGAGCACTAGGATTCATTTTCTTATTTACAATTGGTGGGTTAACAGGACTAGTACTAGCAAACTCATCACTTGATATTGTTCTCCATGATACCTATTATGTAGTTGCACACTTCCACTATGTTTTATCAATAGGGGCAGTATTCGCAATCATAGGAGGTATTATCCAATGATACCCTTTATTTACAGGACTAACAATAAACAATACATGATTAAAAATCCAATTCGCCATTATATTCATTGGAGTTAACCTAACATTCTTCCCACAACACTTCCTTGGATTAGCTGGAATACCTCGACGATATTCAGATTATCCGGATGCTTACACATCATGAAATGTTATTTCAAGTGTTGGATCTACAATTTCTATTGTAGGAATCATCATATTTATTGTAATTATATGAGAAAGTATAATTACAAATCGAACAATCCTATTTAGAGCTAACATGAGTAGATCAACAGAATGACTACAAAATAACCCTCCTGCCGAACACAGATACTCAGAATTACCACTAATTTCTAGATTCTAATATGGCAGATTAGTGCAGTAGATTTAAGCTCTAAAAATAAAGGTTTGACCTTTTATTAGAAACCTATGGCAACATGATCAAATTTATCACTCCAAGATGGAGCTTCACCTTTAATGGAGCAATTATCATTCTTCCATGACCATACGATAGTTGTATTATTGTTAATTACAGTAATTGTTGGATATTCACTAAGCTATATACTACTAATTAACTACACAAACCGAACCATATTACATGAACACTTAATTGAAACCATCTGAACAGCACTACCAGCAATCACATTAATTTTTATTGCACTACCATCACTACGTCTTCTTTACCTCCTTGATGACTCAATAGATACAATAATTACAATTAAAACAATTGGTCGACAGTGATATTGAAGATATGAATATTCTGACTTTGTAGATGTAGAATTTGACACTTACATAACACCAGAAAGAGATTTAGAAATTAATGGATTTCGTTTGCTAGACGTTGATAACCGCACAATCCTTCCTATAAACACAGAAGTGCGTGTTTTAACCAGAGCATCAGATGTACTCCACTCATGAGCAGTTCCAGCTCTAGGAATTAAAATTGATGCAACGCCTGGACGACTAAACCAAGGGACATTTTCAATCAACCGACCAGGTTTATTCTTTGGACAATGTTCTGAAATTTGTGGGGCAAATCATAGATTCATACCAATCGTAATTGAAAGAACTTCAGTAAATATATTCATTAAATGATTATCTAAGATAATATAAGGAGTTAGTTAATATATAACATTAGAATGTCAATCTAAAATAACTAAAATATTAGTACCCCTTGACCATCAGATGACTGAAAGTAAGTAATGGTCTCTTAAACCAAAAAATAGTAAATTAACGCCTACTTCTGATGGGGTAATTTTAAACCAAATCCCACAAATATCCCCTCTTATATGATTTTCTCTATTCATTATATTCTCTATCACATTAATCCTATTTAACCAAATAAACTTTTTCTCATATAAACCTAAAATTATTGAAAGAAACAAAAAAGGAATAATTAAAAGAAAGAATCTAATCTGAAAATGATAACAAACCTATTCTCAACCTTTGATCCCTCAACAAATATCTTTAATCTTTCATTAAATTGAACTAGAACATTTATTGGATTAATAATAATTCCTTCATTATTTTGACTTACTCCATCACGAATCAATATTCTATGAAATAAAATAAACCTAACTCTTCATAATGAATTTAAAACATTATTAGGACCTAAATCATTTAATGGTACTACATTCATTTTCATCTCAATTTTTATTATAATACTATTCAACAACTTTATAGGATTATTCCCTTACATTTTCACAAGAACTAGACATCTAGCATTAACATTCGCAATTGCATTACCTATATGATTAAGATTTATATTATTTGGGTGAATTAACCACACTAATCATATATTTGCCCACCTAGTACCACAAGGAACACCACCTGCACTTATATCATTCATAGTATTAATTGAAACAATTAGAAACATTATTCGTCCAGGAACCTTAGCCGTTCGACTAGCAGCTAATATAATTGCTGGACACTTACTACTTACACTACTAGGAAATACAGGACCATCAATAGCATTAAACTTAATCTCAATTCTAATTATTGGTCAGATACTTCTATTAGTCCTTGAATCAGCAGTGGCAATAATTCAAGCATATGTCTTCTCAATTTTAAGAACACTATACTCTAGAGAAGTATATTAAACTTATGTTAACAACTCACTCAAATCATCCCTTCCATCTAGTTGACTACAGACCTTGACCACTAACAGGAGCAATCGGAGCAATAGTTCTAGTATCAGGATTAGCTAAATGATTTCATTTATTCAATATAAATCTATTTCTAATTGGATTTGTAATTACACTATTAACAATAATTCAATGATGACGAGATGTAATTCGAGAAGGAACATATCAAGGATTACACACAGAATTTGTTTCAATTGGATTACGATGAGGAATAATCCTATTTATTGCATCAGAAGTATTATTTTTTGTTTCATTCTTCTGAGCATTCTTTAGTAGAAGACTAGCTCCAACAATCGAATTAGGAATAATATGACCCCCTATAGGAATTCAACCATTTAACCCTATACAAATTCCATTACTTAATACAGCAATCCTTTTAGCGTCAGGTGTTACTGTAACATGGGCACATCACAGATTAATAGAATCTAATCATACACAAGCCCTTCAAGGACTATTCTTTACAGTTCTATTAGGTATATACTTTACAATACTTCAAGCATATGAATACTGAGAAGCACCATTCACTATTGCCGATGCAGTTTATGGATCAACATTCTTTGTAGCAACTGGATTCCATGGATTACATGTAATTATTGGAACAATCTTCCTTTCTACATGTCTAGCACGACATTTAATGAATCAATTTTCACCAAGACACCACTTTGGATTTGAAGCAGCAGCATGGTACTGACACTTTGTAGACGTAGTATGATTATTCCTTTACATCTCAATTTACTGATGAGGTAGATAATTATTTTTCTAGTATATATAGTACTTTTGACTTCCAATCAAAAAGATTGATTCTCAATCAAGAAAAATAATCTTAACTTTATCAATAAGAATTATTATTAGATTTGCTGTACCAATAATCGTCATATTAATTGCAACAACATTGTCAAAAAAATTAATTAATGACCGGGAAAAAAGATCACCATTTGAGTGTGGATTTGACCCAAAAAGATCAGCACGTATACCATTCTCATTACGATTTTTCCTAATTGCCGTAATCTTCCTTATCTTTGACGTCGAAATTGCATTAATTTTACCAATCGTAATTATCATAAAGACATCAAACATAATAATCTGAACAGTATCAACAATATTCTTCATTATTGTTCTACTAGGAGGATTATATCACGAATGAAATCAAGGAGCTCTACAATGAGCAGATTAAAGGGTTGTAGTTAAGTATAACATTTGGGTTGCATTCAAAAAGTATTGATTTATCAATCAACCTTACTTGAATAAGAAGCGAACTATTGCATTCAGTTTCGACCTGAAAATCTGGTATTTAATTTACCCTTATTCTCTTAATTGAAGCCAAAAAGAGGCGTATTACTGTTAATAATATAACTGAACTTTAAGTTCCAATTAAGGAAATGTAAAGCCAATATGAAAGCTGCTAACTTTTTATATTAGCGGTTAAATTCCGTTAACATTTCTATTTATATAGTTTAATAAAAACATTACATTTTCACTGTAAAAATAATATTTCAATATTTATAAATACACCTAAAAATAAAATAATTTCCTTAACATCTTCAGTGTCATGCTCTAAAATATAAGCTATTCAGGTCTATAAAAAAAATAACATAACTAAAATAAATATTCAAAAGATAAAAGTCAATAAATAAATCTTAAAATTTGAATCATATCAACCTTGAAAATAATTAATTAAATAAATAAATAATCTGTATAAACCTTGGCCACCAAATAATTCCCCTCAACCATAATCAAAAGACTTTGAAGAATAATAACCCATCCTTAAAGGTAAATATCTAATAAAATTAGTTGAAAGAAAAGGTATAAATCACATTGAACCAGTAAATCTAACAAAAGGTAATATATCCAATGAAAATAAATTTTGAGAAAAATTAATATTAGAAATTAGATAACCCAAATAAGCCCCTAAAATAACAACCGAAATTGTTAAAAATTTTAAATAATAAGGTAAAACAATTATATAAGGAACAGGAAAAATTAATCAAGACAAAAATCTACCACCAAAAACAGCAACAAATAATAAAGCAACCATACCAAAAGAAATGTAATAACCCTTATCATCAAAAGAAAAACTAGAATAAAAATTATTATCTCCAGACATTGAATAATAAAACAAACGAAAAGAATAAGATGCGGTTAAACCAGTAGAAATAAAATATAAAAAGAAAATAAAACAATTAATTCATCTTAAACAAACCATCTCAAGAATTAAATCCTTTGAATAAAAACCGGCCAAAAAAGGCATACCACATAAAGACAATCTAGAAACATTAAAACAAACAGAAGTTAAAGGTATAAAATTAACAACCGAACCCATAAAACGAATATCCTGAGAATCCTTTAAATTATGAATTATTGAACCTGCACACATAAATAATAAAGCCTTAAATAATGCATGAGCTAATAAATGGAAAAAAGCAAGCTTTGGATATCCTATAGATAAAATTCTCATTATCAAACCAAGCTGACTTAAAGTAGAAAGAGCAATAATCTTCTTTAAATCAAACTCAAAATTAGCCCCCAACCCTGCTATGAATATAGTTATACAACCAACTAATAATAAAAATCAACCACAATTATAAGTATCCAATATTGGACTAAAACGAATTAATAAATAAACACCTGCAGTAACCAAAGTAGAAGAATGAACTAATGCAGAAACTGGGGTAGGAGCTGCTATAGCAGCAGGAAGTCAAGAAGAAAAAGGAATTTGAGCACTCTTAGTTATTGCAGCAAGAACAATTAATATAGTAATAAACTTTATTTCAACAGAATCAGAAATAAAACTATAATAATAAATATAATTTCAACTACCAAAATTTAATATCCAAGCAATTGAAATTAAAATAGCCACATCACCAATACGATTTGATAAAGCAGTTAACATTCCCGCACTATAAGACTTTACATTCTGATAATAAATAACTAAACAATAAGAAACTAATCCCAAACCATCTCACCCCAACAAAATTCTAATCAAATTAGGACTAATAATCAAAAGACCTATAGAAAGAATAAACATTAAAACAATAAGAATAAAACGATTTATATTCCTCTCACCAGATATATAATCCTCTCTATAATAAATTACTAAAGAAGAAATATACATAACAAAAGACATAAAAATTAAAGACATCCAATCAAAAATAAAAGTCATCACCACTATTGAACCGTTCAAACTAAAAAGTTCCCATTCAACAAAAACTCTATAATCAGATATTAAATAGTAAATACCAAATATAAAAACAAAAGTTCTTGTAAAAAATAAAGAAAAGAATCTTAATGAACAAATAGAAAATATTATCACGGCCTAAGATGAAAAATTTCATATCTCTGATTCCACAAAACAATATTTTTATTAAAATACTTAAGCCAAACTAAATAAAAAAATATTCACCCCTCAAACATAAAATATTTAAAGGCAACCAATGCAAAAATAACAAATGATATTCACGTAAATAACCCAAAGAACAAGTATAAACACCCGCATAATAAGTCCCATGCTGAGAATATGAATATATATATAAAGTATAGACAGCTCTAAAAAAAGATAAAAAAATCAAAACCATAAATCTAAAAGTACATCAAGATATAATTCTATTCAACAACCCTAATTCACCTAATAGATTTAATGAAGGAGGAGCAGCTATATTTGATGAACTTAGAAGAAATCATCAAAGAGCTATGCTTGGTATAAGATTAATTATCCCCTTATTAATTAATAATCTTCGTCTACCTAAACGTTCATAAATAATATTTGACAAACAAAACAACCCGGAAGAACATAAACCATGACCAATTATTAAAGAAAGAGATCCTATACAACCTCATCAATTCATTGTTATTAATCCACCAATTACTATTCTCATATGAGCAACAGAAGAATAAGCAATCAAAGACTTTAGATCAACCTGACGAAAACAAATAAATCTAACAATAACACCACCAGACAAGCCTAAAGACAACCAAAAATAATTAAACTTTAATCCCAAATAAGAGATAACCTTTATTACACGAAAAATACCATAACCACCCAACTTTAATAAAACACCTGCAAGAATCATTCTCCCAGAAATAGGGGCCTCAACATGCGCCTTAGGAAGTCAAAGATGAACTAAAAATATAGGCATCTTAACCAAAAATGCCAGAATAATAAAAACGTAAAACATAAAATAATAAGAACCAAAATCAAACAATAGAGGAAAATAAAGGGTATTTAAAACATCATAAATATTGAACAAAACCAATAATAGAGGTAAACTAGCAACTAAAGTATAAAAAATTAAATAAACACCAGCCTGTAAACGTTCAGGCTGATAACCTCAACCAAGAATTAACAATAAAGTTGGAACCAATCTAGCTTCAAAAAAAATATAAAAAGATAATAAACTTAAGCTAGAAAAAGAACAATACAACATTAATAATAAAACCAGAACAATAAAGATAAAAAACCCAGAATGATATGATCTTAAATAAACAGAACCTCTAGCAGTAATCATTAAAGAACAAATCCAAAAACTCAACAAAATCAATCTAAAGGAAAAATAATCAATCCCGAAACAATATCTAATCATATTTAAATCAGAATAAGAATAAACAAAAATTATAAAAACAAAACTCAATAAAAACATTAAAGAATGAACCAATCATCAACCATTATTAACCAAACAAAGAGGGAACAAGAAAATAATTATTAATAAGTACTTTAACATAAAGACAACCCAAAGGAATTAAAAAAATCATTACCATGAGAACGAATTATAGAAACTAAGATAGAAAGACCTAAAGCCCCCTCACAAACAGAAAAAACTAAAAAAATTACAGGAAAAAAATAATCATAATCAAAACCAACAAGAAAAATAACAATTAACATAAATAAAGAAAGAACAATATATTCTAATCTCAACAAAACCATAAGCAAATGTTTACGCTTAGAGGAAAAAACATAGATACCAGCAAAATAAATTAACAAAGAAGTAAAGATAGAAAATATAAACATTAGTTTTAATAGTTTAAAAAAAACGCCGGTCTTGTAAACCGGAAATAAGGACTAGCCCCCCACTTTTAAAACTTCAGGGGTAGAAAACTTTCTATCCTCGATCCCCAAAACCGATATTTTTAATAAAACTAACCCCTGAAATGATTAAAATAATAATTATAGCATTATCAAATATGATAAATATTAATTTTATTAAATTAAACCACCCTATATCAATAATAATGTTTATTATTTTACAAACCTTCCTCGTTGGATTAATAACAGGAACAATAATAGAAAGTTTTTGATTGTCATACATTCTATTCTTAACCTTCCTTGGTGGAATACTAGTTTTATTCATCTACATTACAAGAATTGCATCAAATGAAATATTTAAACCTAAATCAATTACTATAATATTCACATTAATTTTATCAATTATTATTACAGTAATTTTAATTACAGTTGATAAAACCATATTTATTGACATAATTAAAAATACAGAAACTACAAATATTAATAATTCTATTAATTATCAAGAAATAACTCTATCTTTAGAAAAATTATATAATAAACCAACTTTTATTATTACTATAATAATGATAATTTATTTGTTTCTTGCATTAGTAGCAGTAGTAAAAATTACCAACATTAACCAAGGACCAATTCGTAAAATAAGATAATCACTAATGAATAAACCCTTACGATTAAGACACCCATTAATTAAAATTTTAAATAACTCTTTAGTTGACCTCCCAGCTCCAACAAACATTTCATTCTGATGGAATTTTGGATCATTATTAGGATTATGTCTAGTTATCCAAATTGTTACTGGATTATTTTTAGCTATACATTATACGCCTAATATTGAAATAGCCTTTAGAAGAGTAGTTCATATTTGTCGTGATGTTAATAATGGATGAATTATCCGAACATTACATGCCAATGGAGCATCTATATTCTTCATTTGTATTTATCTACATGTAGGACGAGGAATCTACTACGGTTCATATATGTATATACATACATGAATAATTGGGACAGTAATTTTATTTTTAGTTATAGCAACTGCATTTATAGGATACGTACTACCTTGAGGGCAAATGTCTTTCTGAGGTGCAACAGTAATTACAAACCTTTTATCAGCAATTCCTTATCTAGGACCTGACTTAGTACAATGAGTATGAGGAGGATTCGCTGTTGATAACGCAACATTAAATCGATTCTTTACATTTCACTTTGTATTACCTTTTATTATTGCAGCCATAGCAGCTATCCATTTATTTTTCCTCCATCAAACAGGATCAAATAACCCAATTGGTGTAAATGGTAATATTGAAAAAATTCCTTTCCATCCTTACTTCACTTTTAAGGATTCTATTACATTTGTAATAATAACATCCTTATTAATCATTCTATGTTTAGTGAATCCTTATATATTAGGAGACCCAGATAACTTTGTTCCAGCAAACCCACTAGTAACACCTGTTCATATTCAACCAGAATGATACTTTTTATTTGCGTACGCCATCTTACGTTCAATTCCTAATAAATTAGGAGGTGTTATTGCACTATTTTTATCAATCAGTATTCTTATAATTATACCATTCTATAACAAAACACCATTTCGAGGAATTCAATTCTATCCTATTAATCAAATTATATTTTGGATTATAGTAATTGTTGTATGTTTATTAACATGAATTGGAAAACGGCCAGTTGAAGAACCATATATTATAACTGGGCAAATTCTAACTATTATTTACTTCTCTTATTTCTTAATTAATGTTCATGTAGCTAATGCATGGGATAATTTAATTAAAAATAATTCTTAAAGTTAATTAGCTTAAGAAAAGCATATGTTTTGAAAACATAAAATTAGAAGTTTGATTCTTCTATTAACTTATTAATTCTCAAAAAATTTAACTAAATAAATGAAGTCAATAAAATTTTTAATCCAACAAAGAAAATAAAAAAATTTAAAGATAGAGGCAAAAAACTCTTTCAAGCCAAATATATCAACTTATCATAACGAAAACGAGGTAAAGTTCCACGAACCCAAATAAATCTAAATGATACAATAGAAAGTTTGATAAAAAAAATAAATGAGTAAAAATCACCACCTAAAAAAATTAATGCCAACAACATACTTATAAAAATAATTCTAGTATACTCTGCTAAAAAAATTAAAGTAAAACCACCTGCACCATACTCAATATTAAACCCAGAAACCAGCTCAGATTCACCTTCAGCAAAATCAAAAGGGGTACGATTGGTTTCTGCTAAGCATGAAGCAAAACAAGACAAAAATAAAGGAAAAGAAATAATAATAAACCAACAATAAATTTGATAATTTATAAAATCTAATATGTTAAAACTACCAATTAAAACAATTAAAGATAGTAAAATTAAAGCCAATCTAACCTCATAAGAAATAGTTTGAGCAACAGAACGTAAAGAGCCTAATAATGAATAGTTTGAATTTGAAGATCAACCAGCAATTATTACAGTATAAACTCCTAAACTAGTACAACATAAAAAAAACAAAAACCCATAAGAAAATGAACATATATAAGTTAAATAAGGGAAAATTACTCAAATAGCTAAAGAAATTATCAAATTAAAAACAGGTGAAAAATAATAAAGCAAGTAATTTGATATAATAGGAATTGGTTGCTCCTTACAAATTAATTTAATGGCATCACTAAAAGGCTGAGGGATACCAACAAACCCAACCTTATTTGGGCCTTTCCGAATCTGAATATAACCTAATACCTTACGTTCTAATAAAGTTAAAAAAGCAACACTAATTAATACACAAATAATTAAAAGAAGAAAATTTAAAATAAACATTAACAAATCATAAAGTATCAATACTATTTGTAGAAAAAAATCTACATTAATGAATTCTAAATTCAACACATTAATCTGTCAAAATAGTAACAATTAATTTTAATCATTAAACTAAAAAATGTTTTATCCATATGGTCCTTTCGTACTAATATGAATTTCTAATCTTAGGATAGAAACCGACCTGGCTCACGCCGGTCTGAACTCAGATCATGTAAGAATTTAAAGGTCGAACAGACCTAATTACTGGGCTGCTGCACCCAGAACTTTTCTTAATCCAACATCGAGGTCGCAATCTGCTTTGTCGATATGAGCTCTCAAAAACAATTACGCTGTTATCCCTAAGGTAACTTAATCTTATGATCATAAATTATGGATCAAAATAAACATAAATTAATGATTTTATAATGAAGAGTTTGTTAATTCTTCATGTCACCCCAACAAAACATTGTCATTTTATATAAAAAGACTATCTTAAAATTATATAAAAGTAGAATGTCAAGCTCTATAGGGTCTTCTCGTCCTAAAGAAAAATTTAAGCCTTTTGACTCAAAAGTTAAATTTTAAAAATTATTAAGAGACAGTCGATTTCTCGTCAAGCCATTCATTCCAGCCTCCAATTAAGAGACTAATGATTATGCTACCTTTGCACGGTCAAAATACCGCGGCTCTTAAAAAATTCAGTGAGCAGGCCAGACCTCAAAATATTATCAAGAGGACATGTTTTTGATAAACAGGCGGAAATCAATTTGCCTAGTTCCTTATAATAAATTATCAACTAAAAATATTATAAACAAAATAATTATACTAATTCCATCATTATTACAAAAATTTAAAAATTAAATTCAACATCTTAATAAAAAATCTAAAATAATTATAAAATCAAATATAAAAATAATGAACTAAAACGTAATCTTAAAAATAGCTGGTTTAAAGCTTATTATTATATTTAAATTACAAAATTTATAGAACAAACTTCAGAGCTTATCCCCTAAAGAATAAATTATTTAGTATTTTTAATTTAAAAATTAAATAAAACACATAAACATAAAAAATTAAATTTTTTCTTAAGAAACTAGATATATTAGGAAACGAATAACATTTCATTTCTACAAATAAATTAATAATAATTATGAAACATTAACTATAATTTATTTGTAAATCAACCTAAATCGAGAATAGTAAATGTTTACTAAAATTTTGATAAACCCTGATACAAAAGGTACAATAAATTAAATTTACTTTAATAAATTTAAATAAATATTTCATAATCCAATTACATTACTAATAAACTATAATTTAAAAAATCTATTCTATAAAATATACTAAGACAAAAATCAATAAAATTATTTCTATTAAAAATAAATAATAACAAAAAATAAAAATAATAAAATAAATATCAAAACATCCTGAATTGCACAGAACAATTTTCAGTGTAAATGAAATACTTTACTAATAAGTTATGTTTTGTAAATCTTCCTAGATACACTTTCCAGTACATCTACTATGTTACGACTTATCTCATCTAAATTAATAATAGATTTAAATTAAAACAACTTATTAATAATGAGAGCGACGGGCGATGTGTACACACCTCAGAGCCAATATCAATTAAATTAAATAAATTAAATTACTATCAAATCCACCTTCATTAACAATTTTTCATCATTAAATACGTAATAAACAAAAATTTATTGTAACCCACCTCCTCTTAATTATAAGCTGCACCTTGACCTGAAATATTTTATAATTATAAATCAAGAAAATTTTAACTCCAAAAAGATTTTCTGGTAACGGAGATATACAAACAAATAAATTAAGTAAAGTTAATCGTGTATTATCAATTACGGGGTAGGTTCCTCTGAATGGAATAAGGTACCGCCAAATTCTTTGGGTTTAAAGATCTTAACTAATACTACCCAGGTAAGCAAAATTAACACTTAAAATAATAGGGTATCTAATCCTAGTTTATTATTTAAGTTTCACAGGTTCATAATAGGAATCACAAAAAAATTTCAAATTTCACCATATAAATTCATAATTAAACTCCTAAAACTATAAATAACTGTTTTAACCAAAAATATTCACTTGTATTAATCGTATAACCGCGGCTGCTGGCACGAAATATGCCAATACTAAATCAATTGCTAAATCCAAAATTACTTGATAATTAAATCAAATCACTGCAAAAAGAACATTTAGTTTAACAAAACTTACATATAATACAAAGAAAAAGTGAATAAACAAGCAAGAATAAAACTTTTAAGAAAAATAATTGAACAAATACAATAAAAAAAAATGTGTTCAAGACAATGGAGTTCAAATATACTTAGAAAAAAGATTAAATTCAATACAGTAAAAAGTCAAATAAAGTTAGAACCTAACCACCTTGGTTGAACAACAACTACTTCTCTATTATATGTAAGAAAGATAAATACGGGACTCATGTGGCATGTAATGTTTCATATTATCTTTACCTATATTTAATCTTTACCTTTTTTTAACTATATGGTAAAGATTAAATAATATAAATATTTTAACCTAATATAATGTTACTCTTAATACAATATGAGATAGTATACAATTAAATCCATTATACTAATATTAATATAATTATATTACTTTAAACTATTAATTTAAATATTGTTATGTATTCATTATATTAATTAATATGTAATTGTATATACATAAGTCATTAATTTAATTATGCAATAGTATTATATATATTAATATAAATGATTATATTATATACACATACATATTAATTAAATAGATTGTATTGTTTATATCAAATATATATAATGTAAAATATCTAATTACATTAATATAAATATATTATTATATAATAATTTCTTTCTCCCTAAAAAATATAAGTAGCTAAACCTTTTGATAAATATATTCATAATAATAATCACTTATTGTATAATAAATGAGTAGGGTATATATAATAAAATGTAATATATCAAATTAAAAGGATATATTAAAAATCCAGCAGTAACCAAAAAAACTGTCAAAATTAAGTAAATAAAAAGGAAATCATACAAATCTATTTTCAGAAAAAAAACTTTTAATTTATATATAAAATACAGAAAAAAAAA